TCAAATAGTCTTCTTCACAGTATACATACTATGACTAGGAGTGCGGGACAAGTAATTCAATTCCCGAAATCGGGTAGAAAAAAAATAGAAACAAGCAAAAGACTTTTCATAATTTTTTTGATCGTACCTAATTACCAATAAAAATGGGATTTTTTTTAGAGCTTGATGTTGATCAATTTGCGGATCTAAAAATTCATTTCGGACAATTGAACCTTCTCAAACTGTTTCTTTTTAAGAACCAAAAAGATTTGTGCCAAAATAACGGATGCCAAGAATAGCAAAAGTCCTTGGACACGTAATGGATCTTGAAGTACTATTTCCGCATCCCCCTGACCAAATCCACCCACATTAGGATTGCTCGTTAATGGTTGATCAAGTTTGATGGATTCGCCCTCTGAAACAAGAAGTTCTGGCCCTGGAGGGATAATATCAACCACTTGACGTCCATCTGATGCATCTACTATGATTATTTCGTATCCCCCTTTTTCTTTTCGTATGATTTTGCTTACTATACCTACCGCGGTAGCATTATAAACATTATTGTTACTCTTGCTCCCGTCGGGATAAATTTGACCCCGTCCCCTGTTCCCGCCTACGTATATGGGATACTTTAAGAAGTGAACATCTTTCTTAGTAGCGGGGTCGGGGGAAAGAATGGGAAAGGTGATTTCGCTATATTTCTGACCAGGAACAGGACCTATCACAAGAATATTTTTTTTAGTAGGACGATAACTCTGAAAAGACAGATTGCCTATCTTTTCTTTAATCTCGGGCGAAATACGATCGGGGGGGGCTAATTCAAAACCCTCAGGTAAAATAAGAACAGCTCCTACATTCAAAGCCCCCCTCTTGCCATTAGCAAGAACTTGTTTCAGTTGCAGATCATAAGGAATTCGAACAACTGCTTCAAATACAGTATCGGGAAGTACCGCTTGTGGAACCTCGATATCTACGGGCTTATTAGCTAAATGGCAATTGGCACATACAATACGGCCAGTCGCTTCTCGTGGATTTTCATAACTCTGCTGTGCAAAAATGGGATATGCATTCGAAACGGGTGCCCGAGTTATTATATATATCATGAGCGAGACGGAAATAGATCGAGTAATCTCTTCCTTTATCCAAGAAAAGGTATTTCTAGTTTGCATGGTCCAATCATTGATCCCGAAAAATTCTACAATAAAATTAGATAAGTCGCTAGTATAGTTCCCTATCTATGATTCTGCTATTTACTGAAATAGTTTCGCTGAAATAGTGAAGGAATCCCCTGTATGGGTAGAAAGAATAAGTAAAATTTTGAATGTTTTACTTATGTATAAAGTAAGAAACATTATAATTGGATCGGTCGATCATTTTTCAGTCATTCATTGAATGATAAATCACTACAAGTGACGGAGAGACGCGATTTAAATAACGAAAGATCCAATATTTAAAAATTGTATCTAAAATGACCGGAAAAGTAGAAACAAGACCCGATATAATTTGCTCATTATGAGAAAACCCAAAATCTTTGTAGACAGAGCCAATCATTAGTTCCCAACCGTGCGGCGAATGGAATCCTATACATAAATCGGTTAATAAAAGAATAGAAAAAGCTTTTATTGTGTCGCTTAAATTATAGAGGAATTCTTGAATCCAAGAGTTAAGAATAACAAGTTCTTCATTACCTAGAATAGAACAACCACTTAGAATAACGAAAGAGATTATATTTGTCGAGAAATGCAAAATCGTATGAATACAATCCTCATTGTGCATCTTGATCAATTGAATCGTTTCTTTGTAGATTACGCTGTGAAGATTTTGTAAATGTGTTTCCGGGTATTCCTTTATTATTTCGTCCAAGAGCGAGAGTTCCTCTAATTCTATGAATTTTTTTAGAATATTCTTTTCTTGAATATCATTCAAGAAAATTTCGGAGTTCCTAGCGTGCCACCAATTAGTAACCCAAGATTCCAGGCTTTTATTAAATGAGAGAGAGAGCCACCAAGGCAAAAATACTATAGATGCAAGATATAGAAGGGAAATGAATACTTTCTTTTTTGCCATTTTTTCGTCTGTGAATTTTTAATCACCTCATTTGTCGACTCTATACGATACTAATAGTTCTATTAAGCATCAGTTCTATTCCATTACAAACAAGTCATAGAGCCCATAAATCTATCAATCTATTCCCTGTTTTTTATTTGTAATTAAGTTAAAGTGGTTAGTCCTTTAATTTAGAAAGAATCCAAAAAAACAATACAGAAATCGAAGAAAAAAGAGTCCACTTCCAATTCGAATGAAGAAATAAAAAAAAAAAAGAGAAACTCTTTATTCCATTCCAAAACTTTTTGATATATGAAATATATGGGATGAGTCTATTATTTGGATTTGTTACTTGTTTTGTTACTGAATTGAGTTAAGTGGCTTTACATACACATAAAAAAGTTTTGTTGACAAAAAAAAAACTTTCGTTTTAGGATTGTTCCGTGTACGTTTGCTTTTGTTTTGGCTCGAAGGGGCGTTCTGAAGAAACTTAAGTTAAGTTATGCTATAGAAAAAAGAGGATTCTTGAGTTTTAGTTTTTTCCCTCTTGCTAAGAAAGCAGTCATTCTTCAGTTCTTTTTTCAAAATACTTCAATTGGTACGCGCAAGAAATAGGCCGATTCAGCGGCTTTTTGCTCAATTTCTCGTAGAGTCAAATTCTCATCAGTACGAGTCAAGGGAACGGACCCCTGGCCCCTGATTTCCATATAAAGGGCACGACGAGCATAAACACCCTCTTTAACTTCTATTCTGATAGACTGAATGTCTTTCATAAGGAATCGAAGGAAGATACGACGATTTTTTCCAGGAAATCCCCAACGAAAAATACACACTATTCCTTCTTTTATATCGAATCGATCATAACCACTACCTACATTCCACGAAATTGTGCACCACAAATAGGAGCTAATAAAAAGACCTGCAATTCCATAGAAAGACATCACAAGCCCTTGCGGAAAAAAAACGATTTCCTGAGAGGGAAATAAAGATATAAAATTCCTACCAAGATAACTGGAAGTTCCAACCAATAAAAACCCTAATGAACCTAAAAAAAGGATAAAGGCCCAGCAGAAATTACTAACTTTTCGAGACCCGGTTATAAGTTCTATCCATATATGGTCTGATCGCCAACTCATACTATACTCGATCTAGTTGCATTTTATTGGAATTGGGGAATAACCAAAAAAATTGACTTTCATTTTTTTGTTTCCGAAGTAACCCGCATCAACTAGCACTATTAGGATGTGAATCTTTAGGAGTAATTCATCGAATTGCTTAACTCTAAACTAAAATAATAACATCCCTTTCCATATGATTTATTATAGATATCCGCATATATCCATATGGATATATTGACTTTCCATTTCATAAACTCACCCCGATACCGATCTATTTTCAAATAGCTCTAATTCATTTACTCATAGATCATGTTTACGTATGTATACGAGCTTATGCTCGGAGGAAGCCACACGTTATACCCTATTCTACTAAATTCTACTAAATAGAATTCTACTAAATAGAATATTCGTGTTATGATACAAGTAAGGCTTGAAAAAAAAAAATAGATAAGATTTGGCCCCATCGTATCTAAAAAATTTTGTTTTTTTGAACATGAAGAGATAAAGAAACCATTGCAATTGCCGGAAATACTAAGCCCACTAAAGGCACAAAAATAGAGGGTAAGGTGTTGAGAGTTGTCATAGAATGGGTACCTCGATTTAATATTTGTACCTGTTATTGTTATAAAGATAGCTTATAATTCATATATAATTATACTATTATACTAAGTCTACTTAAGTGAGTATATACACTAATAAAGATTATATAATGGAAGAGTATATTAGGTATATATACTAAAATAGAATAAGGAGTCTATAATATAAGACTCATATATTAAAATAAAATATATAATATACTCAGTAAGTATATAATAAGTGTAAATCAAAGGTGGAAATATGTAAATAATTGGGCTTAGTCATCTTTCTACATGAAATATATATATGTCACTTTTGTTTATTATTATGTTGTTCTTTTTTTGTTCATTATTGATTTTTTTTCTTCTTATTATTGTTTATATTTATTTTGATTATTCCCCTCCCGAAAAATTCGTTAGACTATGACCCAACAAAGGGTATTCGTACTAAAACCGAGGGTTCTCGGGGGATATAGAAAGATGCAGGACCCCCCTGCCTAATTTCACAGAAGAAAGAAACAGAATTCACTCTTTTTATTTTGTTTGATAGAGATTTCCTGATTAGAAATTGGGAATATCGAGAAAAAAAAAATTATCCGCATGGTTCTTTTTACAATTCAATCTTATGTTACCAAAGAAAGAAAAACCCATTCTTGGGATTTTGACTTTCATTCAATTCCTATAAACTAAATAACTACTTGATTATCACAAACCAAATTTATCAAATTTAAAATGAATTAATATTAAATTAAGGATATAAGTCTCTACTTGATTTCATTTTTCGATTCAAAGGAAAGAAAGCATGGAGCTTAAATAACTCACTCAGAACGCCCTTTAAAGGATTACGTGGTACGATTGTATCGAATAAGCCCTTATGGAATAAATATTCAGCCGCTTGTGAACCCTCTGGTATTGTCTTATTCAATGTTTGTTCAATTACTCTTTTACCCGCAAATGCAACGTAGGCGTTGGGTTCTGCAATAATGATATCTCCCAACATACCAAAACTAGCTGTTACCCCACCCGTAGTGGGAGATGTAAGGATTGATACATAGAATAACTTTTTCTTTGATTGAAAATCATATAAAGCAGAAGATATTTTAGCCATTTGCATCAAGCTCAAACTTCCTTCTTGCATGCGTGCTCCCCCCGAAGCACACACTAGAATAAGAGGTAAAAATTTATTGGTAGCATACTCGATCAAACGTGTGATTTTCTCGCCCACCACCGATCCCATACTACCCCCCATAAACTGAAAATCCATAACACCAATTGCTACGGG